TAGTAATAAATGATAGTGAAAGAAATGAAGTTTTAATCTCCCGTCCTTTACAACAAACCAATCATTCCCGTAACGTATTTTATCTTTATTTGACTTTCTTTCGCATTACTTATTTTTTTTATTAACGACTGGAATAAAAATAAACCATTTCGAAATCTAAACGATGAATCCCAAATTTCTATGGAATTCTGAAAAATGGAAAAATACTTTTGTTTGATAGAATCATATTATTCCATTATATTGACAATTTCAAAAAACTGTTCATACTATGAACGTAGTATAATGGCGGTCGGGCAAATATGCCCCCATCGTCTAGTGGTTCAGGACATCTCTCTTTCAAGGAGGCAGCGGGGATTCGACTTCCCCTGGGGGTAGGGTGCTACGAAAGGAAGTTGATCATGAATTTTGAATAAAAACGGAAATGTACTCTTCCTGTTCCTGGGTCGATGCCCGAGCGGTTAATGGGGACGGACTGTAAATTCGTTGGCAATATGTCTACGCTGGTTCAAATCCAGCTCGGCCCAAGAATTTGCCGATCCACTATGAAATTATATAACCCATTTATTGTTCTCCCGAAATGAATGATGTGGTCTGATACGGAAGAATCCAAATATTAAACATCCCCAACGCTATTTATTTTTTCTGTATTACATATTTCCACAAATTCGAATCTTGCTAATAATCTAGATTCATATCAAGATCTGTAAATAGAAAATCTAAGGATTTAAATAAACAAAAAAAAGACTTTTTTTTCATTGATTAAATTTTCAATCGATTTGTCAATAACAAACGGATTACGAGTAATCTTTGTCGATCTCACTAAAGTGCATATCGATATAGATATCAATATATACAAAAAATCGCCTCTTTCATTTACAGCAAAATGGTTTGAATCCGAAATAGAAAAAGAAAAGGTTTGAAAGAAACCGTAAAAATATGTATGCTGCACACCCTTTTCTCTGGGATTGTAGTTCAATTGGTCAGAGCACCGCCCTGTCAAGGCGGAAGCTGCGGGTTCGAGCCCCGTCAGTCCCGATGGAGATAAATCCAAAAAGACATCAATTCATTTTTTGTGTGAAAGGGAATAAAAATAATAAAAAAAATATTATTCCTAATAGGGATCCTTCCTTCTTTTTTTCTTTTTTCGTTTAAGGTAAAGGTTTCGACGAAAAAAGAAAAGGAAGGAAAGGAAATTTTGAATTGCATCAAAAATAAATGTTTTTTAGTTTTATTTAGTATGGATAAAAGATCTTCCTATGTTATACTATTTAATTCTCGACGATGAGTCGATTTGATAGCTCAGATATTGTTATTCGTGATATTGATCCGATTTGATATCAACGAAATCCAATTTATACCATTGTTGAATTTATCGATGAAAGATTTATCATCTCTATGGGATTAAATCCCTAATTTTTTTATTGGAAATTTAAGAGAAATAAAACATAATAGAGATTATGGAAGTAAATATTCTCGCATTTATTGCTACTGCACTGTTCATTCTAGTTCCTACTGCTTTTTTACTTATAATTTACGTAAAAACTGTAAGTAAAAGTGACTAATTTCACTTAAATATGACTTCTTAATTTTTATCAATGTAATCAATTATTTAATATTAAAAAAAATGAAAAAGTTTTTCAATTTGGGGTCTTAGTCTTAAAAAAAATGATCGTACTACAATCAGCCTAATCCAGATAGTAGAAATAGATTTTATTTCTACTATCTGGATTTTATAGAATTGCGTCCAAAACTTTTTTTTTCTTAGTTTCATCTATTTGATTTGTATTGATTCCAATAAATCTGAAATAATCAAAAAACAACTCTTATTCTTCCGATTCTCATTTTTTTTAGATTTCGTATTCTTTTTACAACCCCGGTATCATATTAAAAAAAAATAAGGGGGGTAAAGTAAGAATGGGGGTTGCGCTGTCCCTCATTTTCCATATATGTATATCTATAACCTGGGTAAGAGTCAGTTTATCGAAATAGAATTTTTACGAAGAATTCGATTGGAATAGGAGTCCATCATTTCCTATTATTTTTGATTCCCTTGATTTTCTCAAAATACGAATATTGGAATAATTCCAATATTTGTTTGATTGAAAGAGTATTTTCTATTTTTATAATATACATAGAATACATTACACTACTAGAATATAATAGAACTCTGAAATGCAGATATATTTTCTATTTGAATTCAATTAATTAATATAAATTAAATATTTTAATTCAACAGTTCAAAAATTTGAAAATCCATGTAGAAAAAAAAATGGTTTGATCCCTTAACTCAATTATTAGTACCCTTATAATCCACTTCTTCCCCATACTACGAGGGAAAGGGAAAATGAAAAAACTACCATTAAAGCAGCCCAAGCAAGACTTACTATATCCATGTAAATTTGGTCTCCTATCTCTATCAATATGAAGGAATTTTTTAATTATTGTTCCCAAATTTTTCTTCTATTATTTTCTTTTGTATTATTCACTAAAAATACTATAATATCACTAAAAATACTATAATAATAGTGGAATTGCTGGTACAGAGTCAAAAAAAAGGATTCTGGGCTAACACCATTGACGAAAAACTAGAATCCATTCTATTAGAACATCTAACAAGTTTTTGTATATGATTTTTAGTAAAATCGGAAAACATTTAGCATAACCCAAATTTACGGAAACATCCTTGGAAGTTTTAAGTAAATGAATGTTACTAACAGGTAGGAATAATAAGATTTCTGTTTTAACCCCCCATTTCATTAAAAAAAAAAGAAATAATAATCAAGACAGATTAATTTGTCTATTTATACTCTTATTTCTATTTGAAATAATCCCTTAATGTCTACCGATTCTTTCTCTAAAAAAATCGGAAGATAGCTTGCCTATTAAATTTTTTTACTAGAGGTTAGCCAAAAGAAAGATTTTCTTTTTTATTAGATTTCTATTTTCTAATTTTCTATTAGAATAAAAAAAAATTTTAATTTTATTCGAATATAGAATCTATTAAATTAAAATATATATATATATACTTTTAAGAAAGCGAATTTGCTAAATTAACTATTCAATCTAACTAATATTGATTAAATGCGGAAGCGCTCATATACTTTACATCAGTCTGTATACAAGGTTTTTCTTCCGCCCCTTCTCTAACTATAAAACTAAAAATGGAATTCCCTATCCGACTTATCCTTATCCAATCTAATTCAAGACTCAGTCAGTAGACGGACACTACTATAGTTATGTAGTGAAAGAACTATCATTTCAAAAATGATCGATTCCTTTTCACTAATAGAATCTTTCCTTTAATCCGAGACGAAAAGATTGACAGCATTTTTTTAAAACAAACAAACCTCCTAATGCTTAGAATTTAGAATCAAAAAAGTCTAAAGACTCCCTTTACTTCGCTTGCTTCCGTTGGAAAAAAGTTTTCTATAAAAAAACGTAATACAATATTTCATTTCAAATATCTTGTCGATCAGAGGCGACACCCGGATTTGAACTGGGGAAAAAGGATTTGCAGTCCCCCGCCTTACCACTCGGCCATGCCGCCAATCCAATATATATGAAGTATATGAAAATACCCCCTTTTTCTATTGAAATGAAAAAAAAAACAAGCTTACACCTTCTGTCACAAAAGAAAAAAATCTCGAGACAAATCACAACCGTTAACTATTAATTTATGAATTATTCTTGAATATTTGAATCTAAAACGGTTTTTTTCTTAATGAGATAAGAAAATAAAAATGGATACATAACCAATCAATATTGTTTTTTTTTATTGAAAAAAAAAAACTTTTTCCATTCCAATTATAACAGCAACTGTCAGTATATGTAAACCCTAGAACATAACTTTTAATTGTTACACAGATATTATCTAATCGGGTATCTACCCATATATATAATACCCATACTATATGGAATTATCAAGAAATTCTCGCGCTTCCCCCCCTTATTTTACAATTTTTCTATTCAATCGATTGAATAGAAAAATTGTAAAAATTAATACGACATGTTATGTGTTATACCGAACGAATATGACTGCAATAAAGTTAGAGACAGATCTATCTATATATAGATATAGATAGATAGCTAACTATAGCTGGAGTTAGATCTATGCATATTTAATAAATACAAGCCTTATTACACACTTTAATCGTATTCTCCAAAAAATAGTAAAAAATACCTCCTTTCTTTGCAAATTAGAATTCTTTTTTGAACAATAGAAAAGATTAAGTGTTAAAAAAAGGAATTCTATATTGTTTCGGATTATTAGATTAGATCCTTATCTCATTGAGCAGAACAAATCCCGAATTCATTTTTTTTCTGGTATCCAATTGAATTGGAATATGTAATATCATAATAATGATAGAAATGGAATGCATTTTTTTATATTCCTTAAAAAACCTTGAAATCCAGGTCGAATTTTTCAATTCATTTCCATTTTTAGATTAGAATTTCGATTCTATCTTTTTTATTTTGTTGCAAATTCCTTCCTTCGAAGTTGAGTATAAATTTTTATTTATTCCTCTTTTCATAATAGGTATTTCATACACTAATAAGTATTTCATACACACGGTTAGGTAAAATTTCATGTAATTCAGTAAAAAGAACAGAAATTCCATTATTGCTAAATCGATTCATGTTATTTGATGAAGAATGACAGCAAATCGTGGAATATTTTTCTATAAAATTCACGGGGAAATTTAAAATGCTTGGGGGTGGAAATGAAGGAATGTATACACTACCTGGATTGAATCAGATACAATTTGAAGGGTTTTGTAGGTTCATTGATCGGGGCTTAACAGAAGGGCTTTTTAAGTTTCCAAAAATTGAGGATACAGATCAAGAAATTGAATTTCAATTATTTGTAGAAACATATCAATTGTTAGAACCCTTGATAAACGAAAAAGATGCTGTATATGAATCGCTTACATATTCTTCTGAATTATATGTATCCGCGGGATTAATTTGGAAAAGTAGTAAGGACATACAAGAACAAACTATTTTTGTTGGAAACATTCCTCTAATGAATTCTCTGGGAACTTCTATAGTAAATGGAATATACAGAATTGTAATCAATCAAATATTGCAAAGCCCCGGTATCTATTACCGTTCAGAATTGGACCCTAACGGAATTTCAGTCTATACTGGCACCATAATATCAGATTGGGGGGGGAGATTAGAATTAGAGATTGATAGAAAAGCAAGGATATGGGCTCGTGTGAGTAGGAAACAGAAAATATCTATTCTAGTTCTATCATCAGCTATGGGTTCGAATTTAAGCGAAATTCTAGAGAATGTTTGTTATCCTGAAATTTTCGTGTCTTTCCTAAACGATAAGGATAAAAAAAAAATCGGGTCAAAAGAAAATGCCATTTTGGAGTTTTATCGACAATTTGCTTGTGTTGGTGGAGATCCAGTATTTTCTGAATCTTTATGTAAAGAATTACAAAAAAAATTTTTTCAACAAAGATGTGAATTAGGAAGGATTGGTCGACGAAATATGAACCAAAAGCTTAATCTTGATATACCTCAGAACAATACATTTTTGTTACCACGAGATATATTGACAGCTGCGGATCATTTGATTGGAATGAAATTTGGAATGGGCATACTTGACGATATAAATCATTTGAAAAATAAACGTATTCGTTCCGTAGCAGATCTATTACAAGATCAATTTGGATTAGCCCTGGTTCGTTTAGAAAATATGGTTAGAGGAACTATATGTGGAGCAATTAGACATAAATTGGTACCGACTCCTCAGAATTTGGTGACTTCAACTCCATTAACAACTACTTATGAATCTTTTTTTGGATTACATCCATTATCTCAAGTTTTAGATCAAACCAATCCATTGACCCAAATAGTTCATGGGAGAAAATTGAGTTATTTGGGCCCTGGAGGATTGACGGGACGAACTGCTAGTTTTCGGATACGAGATATCCACCCTAGTCACTATGGACGCATTTGTCCAATTGACACGTCTGAAGGAATCAATGTTGGACTTATTGGGTCTCTAGCAATTCATGCGAGGATTGGTAGTTGGGGGTCTATAGAAAGTCCATTTTATGAAATCTCTAAGAGATCAAAAAGAATACGCATGCTTTATTTATCACCAAGTAGAGATGAATACTATATGGTAGCAACAGGAAATTCTTTGGCACTTAATCGAGATATTCAGGAGGAACAGATTGTTCCAGCCCGATACCGTCAAGAATTTCTTACGATTGCATGGGAACAGGTTCATCTTCGAAGTATTTTTCCCTTCCAATATTTTTCTATTGGGGCTTCTCTCATTCCTTTTATCGAACATAATGATGCGAATCGAGCTTTAATGAGTTCTAATATGCAACGTCAAGCAGTTCCACTTTCTCGATCCGAAAAATGCATTGTTGGAACTGGATTAGAACGCCAAGTAGCTCTAGATTCAGGGGTTTCCGCTATAGCGGAACACGAGGGAAACATCATTTTTACCGACACTGACAAGATATTTTTATTTGGTAATGGAGATACTCTAAGCATTCCATTAACTATATATCAACGTTCCAACAAAAATACTTGCATGCATCAAAACCCCCATGTTCAGCAAGGTAAATGCATTAAAAAGGGACAGGTTTTAGCGGATGGTGCTGCTACAGTTGGGGGCGAACTCGCTTTGGGAAAAAACGTATTAGTAGCTTATATGCCATGGGAAGGTTACAATTCTGAAGATGCTGTACTCATTAGTGAGCGTCTGGTCTATGAAGATATTTATACTTCTTTTCACATACGGAAATATGAAATTCAGACTCATATGACAAGCTATGGTTCTGAAAGAATCACTAATCAAATTCCACACCTAGAAGCCCATTTACTCCGAAATTTAGACAAAAATGGAATTGTGATCCTGGGGTCGTGGGTAGAAACGGGCGATATTTTAGTGGGTAAATTAACGCCCCAAATGGCGAAAGAATCCTCGTATTCCCCCGAAGATAGATTATTACGAGCTATACTTGGCATTCAGGTATCCACCTCAAAGGAAACTTGTCTAAAACTACCTATAGGTGGTAGGGGTCGAGTTATTGATGTGAGATGGATCCAAAAAAAGGGGGGTTCCAGTTATAATCCAGAAACGATTCGTATATATATTTTACAGAAACGTGAAATTAAAGTAGGAGATAAAGTGGCCGGGAGGCATGGAAATAAAGGTATCGTTTCAAAGATTTTGTCTAGACAGGATATGCCTTATTTGCAAGATGGAAGACCCGTTGATATGGTCTTCAATCCATTAGGGGTACCTTCACGAATGAATGTAGGACAAATATTTGAATGCTCACTTGGGTTAGCGGGAGGTATGCTAGATAGACATTATCGAATAACACCCTTTGATGAGAGATATGAACAAGAAGCTTCGAGAAAACTAGTGTTTTCTGAATTATATGAAGCCAGTAAACAAACATCGAATCCATGGATATTTGAACCCGAATATCCTGGAAAAAGCAGAATATTTGATGGAAGAAC